AGGATCTATGGGGCAATTACTTAGAAGTACATTTTGTGCAACAGTCCTTCCTATCTGATAGAAAAGGATCTCATGATCCTGAACCGATCTTACCTGGGATCGCAAATCCCAAGTTTGTCTATGAAGAGCTGATCTAATTGTATTAGTTTCTATAATTGATTTCTTCTGTGTAATACTAATTGATAGGACCTCATTGATAAGTGCTACAAGATCTCGTGCATTGAAACCCATGGTTATGGACCCGAATCCGTTAGTATGGAACATTTTCTTTTCCAAGTGAAATCCTCTAGTATAGGAAAGAATGAAAAAGTGCTTTCGTTGTTGTGGAATAAGAAGCCTTCGTATCTTAATACATGTATTTAATTTATTCGGAGCTATTAGAGCGGGATCCACTTTTTGGGGAATATGAGTCGAAGCAATAACAAGAATATTTCTAGTGGAACATCTTTCACAATCCCTGGAGAGATAGTTCTCTAATAGACCGAGGGATAAGTAATTCGACTCATTCACATACAGATCATGAATGTTTGGAATCCATATTATGCAAGGAGACATTGCTTTTGCTAATTCGAATTGAAGGGTGATATCAAATCGGTCTATTTTTGGCGTCATATCCATAATAGTTAGCACATTCGTCATAGTTAGCAGCTCCATATCAAGGTCATCATCAATATCGTCACTATCATCAATATCGATATCGTCACTATCATCAAAATCGATATCGTCAATAGGATAACCTTTAGACTTATCATACAGGAACTTGTTTGGAAATACCGTAATGAAAGGAACATAGGAGTTTGTCGCTAGGTATTTGACCAAATAGGATCGTCCAGTTCCTATAGAACCTATCACTAAAATACCCCTAGAAGGGGATAGGGCTAAGCGGAGCGAAAAGGGTTTTCCGTGAGATGGGAAATTAAAACTATTAGCCCCACACGAGGTTTGTGAATAAGTGATTGTCTGATAATGAGCAAGGAATATCCGTCTTTCTGCTAAACAGGATCTATTGAACTCATAATTCATTAGATACTTTTTATGAATGTCAACTAAGTATCGTAAGTAAATTGATCCCGGTTGTTCAATCATTTGATAACCAGAGTCATTCTTTGATAAATGATCACTATGAGTCAGACTCAATAGAATTTGATCAATCCTTTTTTCTGTCGTTAAGGTGGAGAACTGAACCAAGAATTCTCTTTCTTCATCATCAATCGAATCATTGTTCGCGACCCAGGATTCTATTCTATCATCAATCCAATCATCGTTCGCGTTCTTTCTTTTTCTTATCAATGAATAGATCTCTTTACTTGTACGACTTAGATGTATCGTATTTCTCGAAAAAGTGATTCGATTGATGGGATTTGGTATGATACTTATGAGATCAATGAGGTTGATATTCAAATATTTCTTCTTAGAACGTATTGATTTGACCCCATAAGCGGAACCCCGTATTTCTTCCAGAGCAACTAGAAAGAGATTCTTTAACCAGAAAGAATTCAGTTCAGATGTAGGATACCTATCCAGAAGTTTTCGCAACTCAATCATGTATGATGGAATCATCAAAGACTTGATCTTTTCTAACTCTGTCTGTAACTCACTAGAGGCTCGGGAAACGAAGAGAAGATGTATACGAACGAGATATCCAGCAACAAGAAGAAGGAAAAGGATTGAATAGAGGAACTCCCGAGCATTTTTTGATGTCCATATCAATGGAACGGGTGACTCATTATTTCGATGAATCATTTCTTCGGACAGAAGAAGATTCTGTAAACACTTACTCGAAATCTCACTTATCAGAGTCCATTGTGGAAGAATCTTCTGATCAATTGGCCATGGTATATCTGATCCATGCATAATATCATGAAAAAGGGATACAAATTTTTGACTACTACTTAGTATCGGCAATGGGTCTGAAAAAGTATCTAAAAGGGTGAAATTTAGATATTTGCACCCTGTCGAAGTAAGGAACCATGGCATATATGTTTGGAACAGATTCCATTTTGAGAGATTTGAAAAAGCACTATCTCGTTGAAAGGTTCTATACATCTGCCCTTTCTCAACGCATTTCTTTAGACAAAGACTCCGTTTTTTCCTCTTTCCAGATGGTAAATATTTCTCAGAATATGGAGTGTGAATCAAACTCATATTTGAATTGAAACTGAGATACTGATACAAGTTCTTCCCTTCTGAATCAGATAAATTCATATCTGAAAGAGGCTGACAATAAGTTCTTTCAAAATTGACCATTTGTTCCTCTCTTAGAGGTGTTGCAGAAATGTCTGCGATCGAGTAAATAGCTCTACGAACGAATGGATCGGATCGAATTGGAAAATGGAAATATTTGTACAAGTTATACGTTTCGTCACCACTTTGTGTTTGTGGAAAATCGTTAGGTATGAATATGTCAGATACCAGTGACTCAATTGGTGAAATAGTCTCTCTCTCCAAAAAAATATGTTTTTTTTTACCGACGCACAAAGAAAATATTTTGTTGCGAATG